CAACACCAAATCCCTCCAATGCCCAAACCTCCATTTCGCCTACCCGTTGTCCTCCCTGTTTGGCCCTTCCTCTAAGTGGTTGTTGCGTAACAAGTGCATAATGTCCACTGGAACGTCCATGTATTTTATCATCAACTTGATGAATTAATTTCAAGATATAAGGCTTTCCCATTATAGCAGGCTGTTTAAAAGAATTTCCTGTTCTTCCATCAAATATTCTGCTTTTTCCAGGATACTCGGGTTCAAATATCCATGGATTCGATGTTTGTTTACTGGCTTCATATAATTCAGAAAACACTAGTTTTCTTGAAGCTTCTTGTTCATATCGCTCATCAAAAGGTGTTATTCGATAATGTCTATCTAGCACACCTCCCGCTAATCCAAGTGAGCATTCAAATATTTGTCCTACATTCATTCGTGAAGGTACCCCTAATGGATTGAAGACCATATCAACAGGTCTTCCATCTTGCAAATAAGGCATATCCTGTCTAGACAAAATCTTTGAAACAATACCTTTATTTCCATGTCTCCCCGCCACTTTATCACCTACTTTAATTTCACGTTTCTGTAAAATATATATACGAATCGTTTCTGGATTATAACAGGAACCCCCCTTTTTTTGGATCCATCTCACATCAATAACTCGACCCCTACCGCCTATAGGTAGTTTTAGACAAGTTTCCTTTGAGGTGGATACCTGAATGCCAAGTATAGCTCGTAATAATCTATCTTCTGGGGAATACGAGGATTCTTTAGTCATTTGAGGCGTTAATTTACCCACTAAAATATCGCCTGTTTCTACCCACGACCCCAGGATCACAATTCCATTTTTGTCTAAATTTCGGAGTAAATGGGCTTCTAGGTGTGGAATTTTATTAGTGATTCTTTCAGAACCATAACTTGTCATATGAGTCTGAATTTCATATTTCCGTATGTGAAAAGAAGTATAAATATCTTCATAGACCAGACGCTCACTAATGAGTACAGCATCTTCAGAATTGTAACCTTCCCATGGCATATAAGCTACTAATACGTTTTTTCCTAAAGCGAGTTCGCCGCCAACTGTAGCAGCACCATCCGCTAAAATTTGTCCCTTTTTAATGCATTTACCTCGCTCAACCCGGGGCTTTTGATGCCTGCAAGTATTTTTGTTGGAACGTTGATATATAGTTAAGGGAATGGTTAGAGTATCGCCATTACCAAATAAAAATATCTTGTCAGTATCGGTATAAATGATGTTTCCCTCGTGTTCGGCTATAGTGGAAACTCCTGAATCTAAAGCTACTTGGCGTTCCAATCCAGTTCCAACAATGCATTTTTCGGACCGAGAAAGCGGAACTGCTTGACGTTGCATATTAGAACTCATTAAAGCTCGATTCGCATCATTATGTTCGATAAAAGGAATGAGAGAAGCTCCAATAGAAAAATATTGGAAGGGAAAAATACTTCGAAGATGAACCTGTTCCCATGCAATCGAAAGAAATTCTTGACGGTATCGGGCTGGAACAATCTGTTCCTCCTGAATATCTCGATTAAGTGCTAAAGAATTTCCTGTTGCTACCATATAGTATTCATCGCTACTTGGTGATAAATAAAGCATACGTATTCTTTTCGATCTCTCAGAGATTTCATAAAATGGACTTTCTATAGACCCCCAACTACCAATCCTCACATGAATTGCTAGGGATCCAATAAGTCCAACATTGATTCCTTCAGACGTGTCAATTGGACAAATGCGTCCATAGTGACTGGGGTGGATATCTCGTATCCGAAAACTAGCAGTTCGCCCTGTCAATCCTCCAGGACCCAAATAACTTAATTTCCTCCCATGAACTATTTGAGTCAATGGATTGGTTTGATCCAAAACTTGAGATAATGGATGTAATCCAAAAAAAGATTCAAAAGTAGTTGTTAATGGAGTTGAAGTCACCAAATTCTGAGGAGTCGGTATCAATTTATGTCGAATTGCTCCACATATAGTTCCTCTAACCATATTTTCTAAACGAACCAGGGCCAATCCAAATTGATCTTGTAATAGATCTGCTACGGAACGAATACGTTTATTTTTCAAATGATTTATATCGTCAAGTACGCCCATTCCAAATTTCATTCCAATCAAATGATCCGCAGCTGTCAATATATCTCGTGGTAATAAAAATGTATTGTTCTGAGGTATATCAAGATTAAGCTTTTGGTTCATATTTCGTCGACCAATCCTTCCCAATTCACACCTTTGTTGAAAAAATTTTTTTTGTAATTCTTTACATAAAGATTCGGAAAATACTGGATCTCCACCAACACAAGCAAATTGTCTATAAAACTCCAAAATGGCATTTTCTTTTGACCCTATTTTTTTTTTATCCTTGTCATTTAGGAAAGACACGAAAATTTCAGGATAACAAACATTCTCTAGAATTTCGCTTAAATTCGAACCCATAGCTGATGATAGAACTAGAATAGATATTTTCTGTTTCCTACTCACACGAGCCCATATCCTTGCTTTTCTATCAATCTCTAATTCTAATCTCCCCCCCCAATCTGATATTATGGTGCCCGTATACACCGAAATTCCGTTAGGGTCCAATTCTGAACGATAATAAATACCGGGACTTTGCAATATTTGATTGATTACAATTCGGTATATTCCATTTACTATAGAAGTTCCCAGAGAATTCATTAAAGGAATATTTCCAACAAAAATAGTTTGTTCTTGTATGTCCCTACAACTTTTCCAAATTAATCCCGCGGATACATATAATTCAGCAGAATATGTAAGCGATTCATATACAGCATCTTTTTCGTTTATCAAGGGTTCTAATAATTGATATGTTTCTACAAATAATTGAAATTCAATTTCTTGATCTGTATCCTCAATTTTTGGAAATTTTAAAAGTCCCTCTGTTAAGCCCCGATCAATGAATCTACAAAACCCTTCAAATTGTATCTGATTCAATCCAGGTAGTGTAGACATTCCTTCATTTTCATTTCCAAGCATTTTTAACTTCCCCGTGAATTTTATAGAAAAATATTCCACGATTTGCTGTCATTCTTCATCAAATCACATGAATCAATTTAGTAATAATGGAATTTCTGTTCTTTTTACTGAATTACATGAAATTTTACCTAACTCCGTGTATGAAATCCTTATTAGTGTATCAAATACTTATTATGAAAAGAGGAATAAATAAAATCGAATTTTACACTCAACTTCGAAGGAAGGAAGTTGTAACAAAACAAACAGATAGAATCGAAATTCGAATCTAAAAATGGAAATGAATGGAAAAATTCAACCTGGATTTCAAGGTTTTTTTAAGGAATATAAAAAAAATGCATTCCATTTCTATCATTATTATGATATTACATATTCTAATTCAATTGGATACCAGAAAAAAATGAATTCGGGATTTGTTCTGTTCAATGAGATAAGGATCTAATCTAATAATCCGAAACAATATAGAATTCTTTTTTTTTTTAACTTAACCTTTTTTTATTGTTCAAAAAAGAATTCGAAAAAGGAGAGAAACATTTTTAACTTTTTTTTTTGGAGAATACGATTAGAGTGTGTAATAAGACTTGTATATATTAATATAGATCGAATTCCAGCTATAGTTAGCTATGTATATCTATATCTATATCTATATATATATAGATAGATAGAATAGATAGATCTGTGTCTAACTTTATTGCAGTCATATCCGTTCGGGACAACACATAACACGTCGTGTCAATTTTGTATTTGATATTAAATAGATTGAATAGACAAATTGAAAAAAGGGGGTGGGAGAAGCGCCAGAATTTTTTTTTTTGAGAATTACGTATCCGTATAGTATAGGTATTATATAAATATATGGATAAGATACCCGATTAGATAATACCTGTGTAACAATTCCAATTTATGTTCTAGGGTTTACATATACTGACAGTTGCTGTTATAATTAGAATGAAGAAACTTTTTTCAATAAAAAAAAAAAGAAATATTGGTTGGTTATGTATCCAATTTTTTTTCTTATTTCACTAAATATCTCATTAAGAAAAAAACATTGGATATTCAAATATTCAAGAATCATTCATAAATTAATAGTTAACGGTTGCAATTTGTCCCGATCTTTTTTTCTTTTGTAACAGAAGGTGTAAGCTTGTTTTTTATTTCAAAAGAAAAAGGGGATATTCTCATATACTTCATATATATATATATACTGGCGGCATGGCCGAGTGGTAAGGCGGGGGACTGCAAATCCTTTTTCCCCAGTTCAAATCCGGGTGTCGCCTGATCGACAAGAGATTTGAAATATTGTATTACGTTTTTTTATAGAAAACTTTTTTTCCAACAGAAGCAATCGAGGGAAAAGGATTCTTGAGACTTGGTAATCTGTCTTGATTCTTTTTTTTATTTTATTTACTTAATGAAATAGGGGATAAAAGATAAGTTTTATTATTCCTACCTGTTAGTAACATTTATTTCCTTAAAACTTCCTTGGAAGTTTTCGGATATTTTGTTTATACTTAATGTTTTCCGATTTTACTAAAAATAATATAAAAGAACTTTTTAGATGTTCTAATAGAGTGGATTCTAGTTTTTCGTCAATGGTGTTAGCCCAGAATCCTTTTTTGACTCTGTACCAACAATTCCACTATTATTATAGTATTTTTAGTGAATAATCCAAAAGAAAAATAATACAAGAAAAATTTTTGAACAATTTGGAACAATAAATAAAATAAAATTCCTTCATATTGATAGAGATAGGAGACAAAATTTACATGGATATAGTAAGTCTTGCTTGGGCTGCTTTAATGGTAGTTTTTTCTTTTTCCCTTTCCCTCGTGGTATGGGGAAGAAGTGGACTATAAGGGTACTAATAATGAAATTAAGGGATCTAAAGTACCAATTTTGTTTTCTAGCTGGGTTTTCCAATTTTGGAACTGTTGAATTTTAGTATTTAATTTATACTAATTAATTGAATTCAAATATAAAATATATCGACATTTCAGAGTTGTATTAT